TTAGTCTCTGTTTGTGGTGACATAAGTCCCTCCCTACAAGTCATGAATTTAGAATTCTTGCAATAAAACAAAACAACAAGGTCTACTCGACATAAATTAGGAATAGATTGAATTAACCTTTTTCACAGGAATCTTTCAAAAAATTATCAACTAATCAGAATGATTCTTTATTAGACCATGATATTTGATTCGCCAAATACATCATTATTGTATATTCTTTCATATGTATAGCGCAACCTAATACTTGTTTTTAAAGTTTTGAATCTTTGACTTTTTATAAATCGAAATATTTATTATTAAAATAATAATAAAATCATTAAAATAATAATAAAATCACTCTTGACAGTAATATATGTTGTATATGTAAATCCTAGATATGGCAATATGCGGAATTCATCCATGAAAATGAAAAACAAGGGGTGGGGGTTGATAAAGGGATGAATAGATGGGACGCATAACCGGATATGCTAAAATGAAAATACGAAAAAAAAAAAAAAAAGGCTAATGAGATCGAAATAATGAATCATAAATAGAGTTCCGTTTCGAATTCGCTAGATAAAACAAAGTTTTGCCTATTATGATAAATAAATCAAAGACTTTCCGCAAAATTTTTATTTTTTATTCATATATTTTTTATTTTAAAACTAGGTTTCGGTTAGTTGAGCTTGAAAATGACTCTTCCTTCATTGAAATTGAATAAGTAAAAAAGTAAAAACTTGAATTGCACATTCGCTTGGGTGGTCCCAACGAAATCGAGTGCTTACTCCCATTTATTATTGAATTAACCGATCAATTTGCTATCGAAGATTTTTTCTGTATTCGAAAAATTTCGCAACAAAATTTAACATATTTTTTTTATTATGAGAATAAATCCTACTACTTCGGATCCAGAGGTTTCGATAGGTGAAAAAAAAAACCTGGGACGTATTGCCCAAATCATTGGTCCGGTACTCGATGTAGCCTTTCCCCCGGGCAAGATGCCTAATATTTACAATGCTCTGGTGGTTAAGGGTCGAGATACTCTTGGTCAAGAAATTAATGTGACTTGTGAAGTACAGCAATTATTAGGAAATAATCGAGTTCGAGCTGTAGCTATGAGTGCGACAGAGGGTTTAAAGAGAGGAATGGACGTGGTTAATATGGGAAATCCTCTAAGTGTTCCAGTCGGCGGAGCGACTCTAGGACGAATTTTCAACGTGCTTGGGGAACCTGTTGATAATTTAGGTCCTGTCGATACTCGCACAACATCTCCTATCCATAAATCCGCGCCTGCTTTTATACAATTAGATACAAAATTATCTATTTTTGAAACAGGAATTAAAGTAGTAGATCTTTTGGCCCCTTATCGTCGTGGGGGAAAAATCGGACTATTCGGTGGGGCTGGCGTGGGTAAAACAGTACTAATTATGGAATTGATCAACAACATTGCCAAAGCTCACGGTGGTGTATCCGTATTTGGTGGAGTAGGCGAACGGACTCGTGAAGGAAATGATCTTTACATGGAAATGAAAGAATCTGGAGTCATTAATGAACAAAATCTTGCGGAATCAAAAGTAGCCCTAGTCTACGGTCAGATGAATGAACCGCCGGGAGCTCGTATGAGAGTTGGTCTGACTGCCTTAACTATGGCAGAATATTTCCGAGATGTTAATGAGCAAGACGTACTTCTATTTATCGACAATATCTTCCGTTTCGTACAAGCAGGATCCGAGGTATCCGCTTTATTGGGTAGAATGCCTTCTGCTGTGGGTTATCAACCCACCCTTAGTACCGAAATGGGTTCTTTACAAGAAAGAATTACTTCTACGAAAAAAGGGTCCATAACCTCTATTCAAGCAGTTTATGTACCTGCAGACGATTTGACTGACCCCGCTCCTGCCACCACATTTGCACATTTAGATGCGACTACCGTACTATCAAGAGGATTAGCTGCAAAAGGTATCTATCCAGCGGTAGATCCTTTAGATTCAACGTCAACTATGCTACAACCTCGAATCGTTGGCGAGGAACATTATGAAACTGCGCAACAAGTCAAGCAAACTTTACAACGTTACAAGGAGCTTCAGGACATTATAGCTATCCTGGGGTTGGACGAATTATCCGAAGAGGATCGCTTAACCGTAGCAAGAGCACGAAAAATTGAGCGTTTCTTATCACAACCCTTTTTCGTAGCAGAAGTATTTACAGGTTCTCCGGGAAAATATGTTGGTCTAGCGGAAACAATCAGAGGGTTTAAATTGATCCTGTCCGGAGAATTTGATTCTCTTCCTGAACAGGCCTTTTACTTAGTGGGTAACATCGATGAAGCTACTGCGAAGGCTACGAACTTAGAAATGGAGAGTAAATTGAAGAAATGACCTTAAATCTTTGTGTACTGACTCCGAATCGAATTGTTTGGGATTCAGAAGTAAAAGAAATCATTTTATCTACTAATAGTGGACAAATTGGCGTATTACCAAATCACGCGCCGATTGCCACAGCTGTTGATATAGGTATTTTGAAAATACGCCTTAATAACCAATGGTTAACGATGGCTCTGATGGGCGGTTTTGCTAGAATAGGCAATAATGAAATCACTATTTTAGTAAATGATGCAGAGAAAAATAGTGACATTGATCCACAAGAAGCTCAGCAAACTCTTGAAATAGCAGAAGCTAACTTGAGAAAAGCTGAAGGCAAGAGACAAACAATTGAGGCAAATCTAGCTCTCAGACGAGCTCGGACACGAGTCGAGGCTCTCAATACGATTTGATTTTGTAACTAGCTGACGTGTAAAAAAAAAAAACGAATGTATAAAAAAAATAGGATCGAAAAGCGAGAAAAACAATAAAAGAAAAAAAGCTGGTTACAAAAACTTATTAGACGCCATGATCATGGTGTCTAATAAGTTATACCTACTATTGGATTTGAACCAATGACTCCTGCCGTATGAAAGCAATACTCTAACCACTGAGTTAAGTAGGTTATTTATCATCGTAAAGAGAAGGCAAAGGGATACCTATCACATCGATAGGATTATAAATCCAATATTATTTCTAAGCAATACCAATAAACAACGAGATCAAAGAGATATAATGTTCGATCATGTAATATTAATCTTGACAAGAAATTATCTACATGATAAGATAAAAGGTGTATCACAAACACAAGGGCTATAGCTCAGTTAGGTAGAGCACCTCGTTTACACGTGCGCCAAAGTTTTTCAGAGGAGTCCATCACGCAATCAAACCTATTGATTGATCTTATTAATAAATCGATGTCTTACTCCATGACTTTTTTTTAGGAAAAAAAGAGGAGAACAATAGCCTGACATTAGGTCCTATTAAAATACCCCGTTAGGCAGGGAATGAATAGAACCCATCATTGATTTGAGATATTGATAGGGTGAATACCCAGTCTACTTAATGCTAGGCAGAATGAGTATAAGGAACTCAAAAAGGATCTTTTCGTCCTATGAACCTTAAGGTGTATCAAGTTTCATGTTTGATTTTTTAATCAGGATGTTAGACTATATTTAACTTAAGTTGATCTAGACCAAAAGCAAACCTACGTCAAGAGAACCCAACCCTTCTTTGAAACACTTTGGTAGTTCTTCTGTATTAGAATTAAAAAATAATCAATCAGAGTACTTGGAACCATTTCTTATCTTTTTTTTTAAGAAAAAATATGGTAGACTAACTGATCTTTCTATCAGTTAATGAAAGAGCCCAATGCAAAAAAAAAATGCATGTTGGGTCTTTGAAAGAGTTCGAATCATTTTGATCATAATAAGTTCGAACTCTTTTACCGAGCAGGTCTACGGTTCGAGTCCGTATAGCCCTAACTAATCAATTTATTCTAATAAATGATAAATGACATTCAAATCAAAATAATTATAATTGGAATTGGATAATTTTTTTACTTATTATTGTATTCTTTATTTCTAACTGGTTACTTTCAATTACTTGGTTCATAAAAAAAATTCCCATACCCTAAACCAGAAATCCTGGGGATCATTCCGAATAAAACAGAAAACCTAATTTTATTTCAATGGATCCAATCACTATCTATCTATCGATATATCTAGATAGATACTTATAATTTAGAATAAACTTTTTTCTTCATTAATTTTCATAGTCGTAAGTGGATTTTTTTATATGAATTTTCCTCGTTCACTGGCTACAATCAAAAACAAAAAGTTCAGAATACTTTCTTTTTTTGTATCCCCACTCAATCTTGGTTACTTTTTTTCTGACACGGCCCTGTTTAAACATAAAAAAAGAAATCTAATTAAATTCAACCCAAATTAAATCTATCTAATATTAAGTAAGATGGGTAGGGTAAAGTCTTACTGGATTTTTTGATAAGTCATAATTTTAAAAACGAAGAGATTTTTCGAAATTTTTTTGATATTTAAATTTTTAAATAAAACATAAACAAAATTTCATAAACAGAAATCAAAAAAATTACTAGTTATTAATCATATTAATATTATATTATTAATATTAGAAACTATTAGTAATAGAAACATGGAAATATTAAGTAATATAATAAGTGAACTGAAAATAAGATTACAATCAATAAATCTTAAAATGAGACGTCTACCACAGCAACCAAACGAAAATAAATGATTCGATTAACCTGAATTTTTGTTTTGACTCCAGAGTTCTATATCCCTTGCCCAATCCACTCCGATTGGAATTGACTAAGCGGGTATTTTTTCCACATTCATAGGAGTTCGTCTATGTTTCTGCTTTACGAATATGATATTTTCTGGGCATTTTTAATAATATCAAGTGCTATTCCTGTTTTGGCATTTCTAATTTCAGGAGTTTTATCTCCAATTAGGAAGGGGCCAGAGAAACTTTCTAGTTATGAATCAGGTATAGAACCGATCGGGGATGCTTGGTTACAATTTAGAATCCGTTATTATATGTTTGCTCTAGTTTTTGTTGTTTTTGATGTTGAAACTGTTTTTCTGTATCCGTGGGCAATGAGTTTCGATGTACTGGGGGTATCTG